AAATGAATTAAATAAATTCAAATTTTGTAAAGATGAATAAACAGGCTTATATAAAAAAGACGATATAAGGATTCCGAAAGAAGCTATACTAACTGAAAAAATTGCATTTGTGATAAATTCATACCAATCCACCGAATTCTTTTTATTTTGATGTAAAAGATTTATGGATGAACTTAACAATTTGGATAATATATCCAAATCTATTCCTTCCTGATTGAAGAAAGGAATTCCTATGACTCCAACGAACAACGTAAATAAAACTAATACAAGCATCGGAAATAACATAGTATTGTCTGACTCATGGGGATATGAGAAAGTGCTTTTAGTGCCAAAACGAGTAATACTAATAAAAGGCTGCACCGTGCTTCTTACATTTTCATTACTATTTTCATTACTATTAATTCGATATGTGTTTAAAAAATAAGTTTTTTCATTGTTTTTCGTCGTTAATAAATATAATAAACGCAAATTTTTTTTAATAATTTCGGGTCCTTCTTTATCTTTACCCCATAGAGACATTGAATAGAACGAACTACTTTTTTTGCCACTGTAAGTTTGAAAATAAACGTTTAAATGTCCTTCAAAAGCAAGTAAATAGATCCGAAACATATAAAATGCAGTTAATCCTGCTGTGGACCAAGCTATTATTGCAAAAATAGGTGAATACAACCAACTATCATTAAGAATTTCATCTTTGGACCAAAAACAAGCAAGGGGTGGAATACCAGAAAGAGAAAGTGTACCCAATAAAAAAGCAGTTTTTGTAATTGGTACATGTTTTCTTAAACCGCCCATAAGAACCATATTCTGACTTTTATCTGGAGAATATCCAACAATAGCTTCCATCGCATGAATAATTGATCCAGATCCTAAGAACAACAATGCCTTCGAATAAGCATGAGTAATCAAATGAAATAAAGCAGCTCGATAAGACCCCATACCTAGAGCTAACATCATATAACCCAATTGAGACATTGTAGAATAAGCTAAGCTTTTCTTAATATCTTTTTGAGCAAGAGCTAAAGTGGCTCCTAAAAATAATGTTATTATACCTATCAAAGCTATTAGATTTAGAATGTAAGGTATAACTATGAAAAGAGGAAGAAGCCGAGCTACAAGAAAAATTCCTGCTGCTACCATAGTAGCGGCATGTATAAGAGCCGAAATGGGGGTAGGCCCTTCCATGGCATCAGGTAACCATACATGAAGGGGAAATTGGGCGGATTTAGCAACAGCGCCGGCAAATAATAGGGAGGCGCATAAAGTAACAAATAAAAAATTAACTTCATTATTATAAACCAAGTTATTGAATATTTCAAACAAATCCCGAAATTCGAAACTACCTGTTATCCAATAAAAACCCAAAATTCCTAATAATAAACCAAAATCCCCAACACGATTAGTTACAAACGCTTTTTGACAAGCATTCGCGGCACTGGGTCGTGTGAACCAAAAACCTATTAATAGATAAGAACACACTCCAACTAATTCCCAAAAAATATAAATTTGTATCAAATTAGAACTAGTAACTAATCCCAACATTGAAGTATTGGAAAAACTCATATAAGCAAAAAATCTCAAATATCCCTGATCATGAGACATATAATTGTCACTATAAATAAGAACCATAATTCCAACAGTAGTGATTAATATCGACATAATAGAAGTAAGTGGATCAACCAAGCAGCCAAATTCTAAAGAAAAATCATTATTGATGGTCCAAGACCATACATATTGATAGACAGAATTATTATTTATTTGCTGAATAGAAAAAAGGGCTGAAAAAACCATAACTATACTTAATAATAAAACACTAGGAAAAGCCCACATACGGCGAAGATTTTTTGTTGCCGTTGGAAAAAGTAGAAGTCCTGTTCCAATTAAGATAGGAACTGGAAGTGGAATGAAAGGTATAATCCATGAATATTGATATGTATATTCCATAATAAAAAAAAAAAAAAAAAAATTATCTTAATTAATTGTTTCTGAGTCACCGGTTCTTATTTCTTTTCTTTTGAAAGGGGTCGGTTAATAAAAAAAAAAATTAAGATATATAAAATAAAACTTAAATAGAATTTTCTAGCCTTAATTATTCTGAATCTTTCCAAACTACTTCAAATATTTAAAATCAAGAGGTTATAATTGGTCAAATGATATAAATAAGTCACTAGTGAAAAATAAATACGTATTTAATTTTATTAATACTGAATTGTTAATATTAAATTCAAATTTTTAAATAAAATTTTATGAAGATAAAAAATGAAAATTAGAATTTTCATTTTAATTATTACGTATTACAATAATTTTTTTATATCTATAGAACAAGGATAAATAATTATACCAAAAACAGTATTTGATATGAATCATAAAGCCCATAACTAAAACTATTTATTGTAATTCGGTTATTTAGAATCATTAACCAATTTGTTTTGTAACTAATTGTTTGTCTTCCATTACAATAAAAGCTATTTGTAGGAAATGCTATGATATCCAACACTTTAATTTTACGGAAAAAAAAGGGGGCAAATAAAATGCCTTTAAATTATGTATTTTGTATCCTTTAACAGATTAACTACTAGTCTCATTTGATAATTTAAATTTTGTGGACTCTTTCTTCGAGCTTGACCAATTAAATTAATATTAAATTAATTAATATAATAAAAAAAATTATTAAAGTTTTTTTTTATTAAGCGGGAGAAGGATTGGGTTATTAAACTTTTCGATTTTTTTATTACATGTATAAATGTAACATGACGAAAATAGAAAGAAAACGAAACGGACAATCTTTTTTTTTTTTTTTTATCAACTTCAATCTATTTGGCATAGTGTACCTTATCGTTCTTATTAATATTTTATGTGATTTTTACCCCCCCCCTTTTTTTTTGGAGTCTAATTTAGAGAAAAAATAGATAGAGAATAGTAAAGAACAATTGATTTTGAACAATAGATGTCTTTCACATCCAACCGAAAAACCTATTATAACTTTTTAATGGCAGTTCCAAAAAAGCGCACCTCTATTTCAAAAAAACGTATTCGTAAAAATATTTGGAAAAGGAAGGGATATAGGGCAGCATTGAAAGCTTTTTCGTTAGCGAAATCTCTTTCTACCGGGAGTTCTAAAAGTTTTTTTTGTGTAACAAATAAATAATCTGAATCGTTCTAATAACTAATAAAGTGATATAATTTTGTTTATAGTTTATTTATAAGTTATAAAAATGATAAATAATATTTATCAATTATAATTAATATTAACATCATAATAGTAAAAGAATAAATATTAATATATAAGATAAATTAAAATATAAACAATATACATTAAAAATAAAATAAATAAAAAAGAATTTGAATTAGTCTCATAATGTTTTAATTTAAACGAATATAAAATTGAATTTGTTTTACTTAAATTTGAAGCCAAATTTTTCTTTCGTTTCTGATATAGATAAGAATTCTGTTGTCTACTGAATTCTAAAAATGAATGGTACTTTTTTGTTTGAAAAAAGGGTAAACGCAAGCGCAAGGTTTCGCCTTTCATTTTAGTATGTTTTATCATTTTCCGGATGGGGATTATCACTTTCCCCATCGCCCTTACTCAATAATAAAAAGAATTTTTTTTTTAGTTATATTTTTGATTTTATATTATAAAGAAGAGGTCGTTGAAACTAATTGATTAAGTTTAAAATGTTTTTTTATAATCTTTTAAACCATTATTTTGGGTTTTAGAAATTATTATCACTATATAAATTCCTTAAACCCAATTAAATTAATAAAAGCCCCGTTTACATTTTTAGGTAGTTATATGACGAATGCGCCAATTTTGAGTGATCTATTTTAGATCCTATGTTTCGATTGGAAGATCGATCAAGATATAATATATATATATTAATTAAAAAATTTAGAAAATATTTTGAAGTACGGTACAATTTCTATACGAAATTTTTTTATATGATTGATACGACCATCCCAAATACCTAACTTAATGGGTTTGCTAAATCTTAACGCAAATTCTCTACACAACAAAAAATCCTAACGCAACCTAACTATGCAAATATTTACATAAATCTTTTGAGTGTATCGCTGAAATTGTGTTATATAAAAATTCGATTTTTTTATTAATCGATAAAATGCATTTTTTATTTTAGATTAATAAAATAAATGATAAAAGAAATTAATCATTAAAAAATGCAAACGAGGCAGAACATTTTTTTTACTTATATCCAGGGATTGAAGTAAAAATTATCTAGTTACAACTGTTCCATTTTAGTTTTAGGAGAGCATAAAGTAATAGCCTACGAAAAAATACATTGTTAGTTCAGTTAAATTGAAATAAAATTGACATCCTAAAATACTAAATAACTAAATAAAAAGATAATAATAAGAAAAATAAATATTATTAACGTTAACGAAAACGTTTTAATCCCTAATTTTTAAACAAGTTTTTATTCATCAATTTGAATGGTTTCCTAAAAAAAAATATTGGATTGAATTAACTCCTTCAAGCTCGACGATTGAATAAAAATAGGTTATTATGATTTCGAATAAGCCGCTATGGTGAAATCGGTAGACACGCTGCTCTTAGGAAGCAGTGCTAGAGCATCTCGGTTCGAGTCCGAGTGGCGGCATGGCATCTTCTAAAAGAGTAAGTCCTATAATGAATTCAATTCCCGATTTCAATTCCTATAATTGAGGGACGCCCTTATAAATTTAATAATTTTTATGATATTTTCAACTTTAGAGCATATATTAACTCATATATCCTTTTCGATCGTTTCAATTGTAATTACAATTCATTTGATAATTTTATTAGTCGATGAAATCGTAGGACTAGATGATTCGTCAGAAAAGGGGATGATAGCTACTTTTTTCTGCATAACAGGATTATTAGTTACTCGTTGGATTTATTTGAGGCATTTACCATTAAGTGATTTATATGAATCATTAATTTTTCTTTCGTGGAGTTTTTCCATTATTCATATTATTCCGTATTTTAAAAAACATAAAAACCATTTAAGCGCAATAACCGCGCCAAGTGCTATTTTTACTCAAGGTTTTGCTACTTCGGGTCTTTTAACTGAAATGCATCAATCCGCGATATTAGTACCCGCTCTCCAATCCCATTGGTTAATGATGCACGTAAGTATGATGGTATTGAGCTATGCAGCTCTTTTGTGTGGATCTTTATTATCACTAGCTCTTCTAGTCATTACATTTCGAAAATTCATAAGGATTTTTAGTAAAAGCAATAATTTAGAAAATGAGTCAGTTTACTTTAGTGAGATTCAATACGTGAACGAAAGAAACAATGTCTTACGAAACACTTCTTTTATTTCGTCTCAAAATTATTACAGGTATCAATTGATTCAACAATTGGATCGTTGGAGTTATCGTATTATTAGTCTAGGGTTTATCCTTTTAACCGTAGGTATTCTTTCAGGAGCAGTATGGGCTAATGAAGCATGGGGATCATATTGGAATTGGGATCCAAAGGAGACTTGGGCATTTATTACTTGGACCATATTCGCTATTTATTTACATATTAGAACAAATAAAAATTTTGAAAGTGTAAATTCTGCAATTGTGGCCTCAATGGGCTTTCTTATAATTTGGATATGCTATTTTGGGGTTAATCTATTAGGAATAGGGTTGCATAGTTATGGTTCATTTACATTAACATCTAATTGAATAAAAGACTTGACGAATAGAAACATAGGACGGCATACAGGTATATATACGAAAACTTCATGTAAACAATCAAGAACCATTTGAATCATTTCCATTACTTGATTCAAATGGTTCTCACAAATTCAAAAGATATCTAGTTATAATAGAATTCCAATTTATTTATTTTACTTAAAAGAATATAAAAGACTTATTTTTTTTTTTTTATTGTACAATCAACCATTTTTAAAATCATGGGATTTCAGTTTCATTTTTTGGTTTACTCACAAAAACTATCGAAAAAAATAATTGGATATAATAGCTTCGACCTTGTCAACTGATAATGATAAAACGAAATCGGGATAAACACCAATACCTATTACAGGTAAAAGGATAGAGATCGAAACAAATAATTCTCGCGGTCCAGAATCAAAAAAATAAGAGTTTGGGGCATTAAAAAGCTTGTATCCATAGAACATCTGGCGTAACATAGATAATGAATAAATAGGAGTTAATATCATTCCAATTGCCATTACAAAAGTTATTAATATTTTTGTCATTAAAAGATATTTTTGACTAGTAAGTATTCCAAAAAAAACTAATAATTCGGCAACAAAACCGCTCATGCCCGGTAATGCAAGAGAAGCCATTGATAAGATACTGAAAGTCGTGAATATTTTTGGAATTGCGATAGCCATTCCGCCCATTTCGTCGAGATAAACAAGACGTATTCTATCATAACTCGTTCCGGCCAAGAAAAAAAGCGCAGCGCCAATAAATCCGTGAGAGATTATTTGTAAAATGGCTCCGTTGAGTCCTGTATCGCTTATAGAACCAATTCCTATAATTATGAAACCCATATGAGATACAGAAGAGTAGGCTATTCTTTTTTTTAAATTACGCTGACCGGGAGATGTTGAAGCTGCATAGATTATTTGAATTGTGCCTACTATAATCAACCAGGGAGAGAATATAGAATGGGCGTTGGGTAATAATTCCATATTGATCCGAACCAATCCATACGCTCCCATTTTTAATAAGATTCCGGCTAAAAGCATACAAGTACTGTAATGTGCCTCTCCATGGGTGTCTGGTAACCATGTATGTAAGGGTATGATCGGTGATTTGACAGCAAAAGCAATAAGAAATCCAATATAGAATATTATTTCCAGTGCTACAGGATACGATTGATTAGCTGATGTTTCAAAATTTAATGTTGGTTCATTGGAACCATATAAACCAATACCCAAAACTCCCATTAATAAAAAAACGGAACTTCCTGCAGTGTACAAAATAAATTTTGTAGCCGAATACAAACGTTTCTTTCCCCCCCACATGGATAGAAGTAGATAAACTGGAATTAATTCTAACTCCCACATGATGAAAAAAAGTAAAAGGTCTCGAGAAGAAAATGGTCCTATTTGACCGCTATACATTGCTAACATCAGAAAATGGAATAGTCGGGAATCTCGAGTAATCGGCCGAGCCGCTAAAGTAGCTAAAGTTGTGATAAATCCTGTCAGTAAAATGGGTCCTATAGAAATTCCATCTATTCCCAATCTCCAGTAAAAATCAAAAAAATCGATCCATTTATAATCCTCTGTCAGTTGCATTAATGGATCATCCAATTGGAAACGATAACCGAATGCATAGGTTGTTAGAAGGAGTTCAATTGTGCATATACCTATAGTATACCACCGAATTATCTTATTTCCTCTATGAGGGAGAAAGAAAATTAAGGAACCCGCGAATATTGGCAAAACTACAACTAGCGTTAACCAAGGAAAATTATTCATGGTAAAAACAAGATAAACTTGGACCAGAAAAACCCGTGCTCAAAATAAATAGTTTTTGAGCGCGGGTTTTTGTCGGTAAAGGTAAAAAAATCAAATGTATTCAAGTGGGGTTTTCTGGAACGTATTAATAAGCCAGACCCATACTTCGAGTTGTTTCATGCCATAAATAAACTCGAACACTCAAGAAATCTGTCGGACAGGCGGATTCACATCTCTTACAACCGACACAGTCCTCTGTTCTTGGAGCAGAAGCAATTTGCTTAGCTTTACACCCGTCCCAAGGTATCATTTCTAATACATCCGTTGGGCAGGCGCGCACGCATTGAGTACACCCTATACACGTATCATAAATCTTTACTGAATGTGACATTTTGATCTATAAATTTTTGAATGTCAGAAAGTTTCGATCTAGTAAACTTGTAAATGAATCATATATTTAGACACCAGATGAATCAATAATTTATCATAATTTTTCTAATCAATCTACTTCTGGATTGACTCATGCGATAGAGCCAAGATACTTTAATTTCTTACATTTTTGAAAACATGTATTATTACGTAATGTATGGTCATGGTAATTCTAATTTATGAATATTAGAATTTATATGATTAATACTACTTATTCAACAAATTCGATTGATTGATACGAGTTGATTTTCTGTTACGATAAATTGATGAAACAATAGCCGGGCCAATAGCTGCTTCAGCGGCTGCAATAGCTATAACAAAAATTGAGAAAATATTTCCTTTTAATTGGCGACTATCAAAAAAATCAGAAAATGTTACGAAATTCATATTAACCGCATTCAGTATAAGTTCAAGACACATAAGGGCTCTAACCATATTCCGGCTCGTGATCAATCCATAGATACCGATAGAAAATAAGTAGGCACTCAAAACAAGTACATGTTCGAGCATCATTGACCAACTCCTTATCAATTTCGATTCATTTCAATATGAACTGAACAACAATTCAACAGATTCAATTGACTAGAATAAAAAAAAGTACGGAACAAAGGCAGATTTTCTATTGTTAATAGATTTTCTATTGTTAATAGAATAGATTGAATAATTTCTATTTTAGACATAAACAATCTTTAATTAAAGGGAAATAAATGTAATGTAATAAAACCGAACAGAGTTTAATGTGCATTGCTAATTCTATAAATTTTTTACTGTCGCGCCACGGCAATTGCACCTATCAAAGCGGCTAAAAGAATTATCGAAACGAATTCAAATGGAAGAAAAAAATCTGTTGATAAATGAATTCCAATTTGTTGACTATTACTTATCAAATCTTGCTCTATAATCTGGTTTGATCTTGTAGTCCAAATAATTCCGTACCATGACGTATCCGTAATACTAATCATGAGTAAAACAAAAATACTTGTACAAACTGGCAAAGTAACCACATCCCCAATGGTCCAAAGATTCAAATCTTTGTAATATTCTGAACCATTCATGAACATCACAGCAAATACGATTAAAACATTTATAGCTCCCACGTAAATAAGGAGTTGTGCAGCAGCTACAAAATAAGAGTTTAATAGAATATAGAATAAGGATATACAAACAAGAACCAGTCCCAATGAAAAGGCAGAATAAATGGGGTTGGTAAATAATACCACCCCCATACCTCCTAGTATAAGAACCGATCCCAGAAAGACTAAAAGAAAATCATGTATTGGTCCGGGCAAATCCATTATATGTAAAATAAGAGATAAATAGAAATGTTTTTCATGACCTTATTGAGACCCGACCAGAAAATTTTTTTTTATGATTTTTGAGCAATTCCTAATTTAATCCTAAGTAAATAAATACTAAGGGATATGAATAAATGTGAGTACTATTATTGGACTAATTTCATTCTTTATCTGAAAGAGTCGTTCTAATTCTAAACTATATATTTTAAAACAATTATGGATATATTAATTAATGGATTTTCAATCCAAATTAAGACGCGTTTCTTACCAACCAATCAATAGTTGGTATTTGTAGTTATTGACCAAACAACACGAAAGAAACCTAAATTCCTTCTATATTAGTTATTAGTAAAGTAATTATAAATTATTCGTTAATAAGAGATTTACTTATTTATTTGAGGCGAATTCAAAATTGTTCGAATTGTATAATCGTCAATTACTGACATTGGTAAACGACCCAAAGCAATTTGATTATAATTCAATTCGTGACGATCATAAGTAGAAAGTTCATATTCTTCAGTCATTGATAAACAATTCGTTGGACAATACTCAACGCAATTACCACAAAATATACAGACTCCGAAATCAATACTGTAATTAAGCAGCCGTTTCTTGCGAATATCATTTTCCAATTTCCAATCAACAACGGGTAGATCTATAGGACATACACGAACGCATACTTCACAAGCAATACATTTATCAAATTCAAAATGGATTCGACCGCGGAAACGATCCGCGGTGATTAATTTTTCATAAGGATATTGAATAGTTACGGGTAAACGATTTGCGTGGGATAAAGTAATCATGAAACTTTGACCAATGTACCTTGCAGCTCGTACTGTTTGTTGACCATAATTCATGAACCCAGTTACCATAGAGAACATATCGTTAATATATATATGAATAGTTTTATGTTTGTTTATTTCTCTTGTTTGAGACACATTGTGAATATAGAATGTTACTTTACAGTGAAAAGAGTTGGAAAGAAGTTGTTAATAATAGATTACCGAGAGAAATAGGTAAAAGAAATTTCCATCCAAGATTCAATAGTTGGTCCATTCTTAGCCTCGGTAAAGTCCATCTTGTTGTGATAGGAATGAACAAGAACAAATAAGTTTTAGCTAATGTAATAAAGATACCAATTATCGCTCCAAAAACGCCACATGTTTTATTTATTTCAAAAAGCTCAGAAACATATATGTCCGGAATAGATATATTCCAACCTCCCAAGTAAAGAACTGTTACAAATAATGAAGAAACCAATAGGTTTAGATAGGAAGCAACATAAAATAACCCAAATTTTATACCCGAGTATTCGGTTTGATAACCTGCTACTAACTCTTCTTCTGCTTCTGGTAAATCAAAAGGTAATCTCTCACATTCTGCTAGGGAAGAAATAATAAAAATGATAAACCCTATAGGCTGACGCCACAAATTCCATCCCCAAAAACCATATTTTGATTGCGCCTCAACAATATCAATTGTACTTAAACTGTTAGATAATTATAGTCGGTGATACCATCACTGTTACCATCGCTATTACAGAACCGTACATGAGATTTTCACCTCATACGGCTCCTTGAAGGCCAGAAATAAATATAGGGACCGCGTCAGTATTCTTTTTTGAATCTTGATATGTTTGTAGGATGGATAACTATCGGCCGGTCCCAAATTAGACCAATTAAATTCTGTCTGTTAGAATTATTTTAATTCAAAATAAAATCAAAAAAGTACTTCTGAATTGATCTCATCCTTTCTTTAATTTAATTAATTTCAATAATAATTTCAATTCTTCTTTGTTCAGTAATAACTTAACTGTTCAATAAAATACTTCTTGTAAAAATATCAATAACCCGTTGGTTTCACGTACGAAAAAAAAATTCTATATTAATTAATGAATTATGACACAAATTCTATATCTATTAATATGTATATGGGAAAGAATAAAAGTAACAAATAATAAATAAAGTATATCTTTTTTTTTTTTTTCGTTCCTATTCTTCTTTCTATTTCTGAGAAAAAGAGGGCTTTCAAAATAAAGTAAAGGATTATTTCGTTTCGAATAGTTATTTATTAAATCGGTGGATAGGAGTATACTCTGGATCGGAATCGTGTCATGGGGAGTACTGCCTGATCATTTCTACCAACTTAAAGCCCCAATTAGTATTCTTTGTTTGTATATTATGTAAAAATGTCCTTTTGGAGAATTTACATAGTCTCCATTACTAATCCTTTCCATATGTTCGTGTTTCTAACCATCCACTCGTTTTTGCTCAATCCCCCGTTATGCTAATACATAAAAATGATAGTGAAAACTCAATACGGTTGATCTTTTGAACCCGCTTCAAGTCAGGATGACTAATCAACCAATCTTGGGGGAAACGGTCTCTTCTGTTTATGTTTATTTCCGCTTAACTCTCTAACTCTTATACATAGAAAATGAGAATCAATCTTTTTACTGCGAATTTATATATAAGCTGTTTTCTTTCACTCATATAACTATTTGATTTAGTTCATCAACCCGAATAATGAATAAAAAAAAAATTAAGATATCTACTCAATCCATTCCAACCCTTTCCTTGAAAGGAAGGAATAGAGAAAAGTTTATGTCTATGTATCAACGAATCGCACGTAGAGATATTGATAACACACATAAAGTTAATGGTATTTCATAACTAATCGATTGAGCAGCAGCTCGTAGACCGCCTAAAAAGGAATATTTATTATTTGACCCGTATCCCGACATAAGAAGTCCAATTGGAGCAATACTGGAAATAGCAATCCATAAAAAAACACCGATATTGAGATCCGCTAAAACAAGGTGATATCCAAAAGGAACTACTGAATAGCTTACTAAAATTGATATGACTGCTATGGATGGCCCGATACTGAATAAACGAGTATCCCCCCTAGATGGAAAAAGATTTTCTTTGAAAAGTAGTTTTGTCCCATCTGCTAGAGCTTGAAGAACTCCCAAAGGGCCGGCGTATTCAGGTCCAATACGTTGTTGTATCCCTGCCGATATTTCTCTTTCTAACCATACAATTACCAGTACGCCTATTGTGATTCCCACTACAAGAGTCAAAATAGGAACAAGAACCCATAGAATTCCATAAACCTCTTTAAAAAATTCTAATCTAGAAAAAGAATCGATATCTTGTACTTCCGGTGTATCAATTATCATTTCAACGATCAACTTCTCCCATAATGATATCTATACTACCTAGTATCGTCATAATATCAGCCAATTTCATTCTTTTAACTAACCGCGGAAGAATTTGCAAATTGATAAAACCCGGCGGGCGGATTTTCCATCTCCAAGGAAAACCACTCTGATCCCCTATGAGAAAAATTCCCAATTCTCCCTTTGGGGCTTCTACTCTCACATAAAGTTCTTGTTTCGGCAATTCAAATGTAGGAGACGGCTTTTTACTAATAAATCGATATTCAAAATCATTCCATTCCGGATTCCTTTCTCTATCAAAGTATCGTATTTCTAAATTCTCATAGGGTCCCCCTGGAATTCCTTCCAGGGCCTGTTGAATAATTTTTACGGATTCTATCATTTCACCAATTCGGACTAGATAACGAGCCAATGAATCTCCTTCTTTTTGCCACTGTACTTCCCAATCAAATTCGTCGTAACATTCATAATGATCAACTTTACGAAGATCCCATTGTATTCCGGAAGCTCGCAGCATTGGTCCCGATAAACCCCAATTTATTACTTCCTCTCTACCAATAATGCCTACTCCCTCGACTCGTTCTAAAAAAATAGGATTTCGTGTAATAAGTTTTTGATATTCAGCAACTCTTGTTAAAAAATAATCGCAGAAATCCAAACATTTATCTATCCAGCCATGAGGTAGATCGGCCGCTACTCCTCCGATACGAAAATAATTATGCATCATTCTCATACCGGTGGCAGCTTCGAATAGATCATATACTAATTCTCTTTCTCTGAAAATATAGAAAAAGGGAGTTTGTGCACCAATATCCGCCATAAAAGGACCGAGCCATAACAGATGAGAAGCTATACGACTCAACTCCAACATAATTATTCTGATATAGCTGGCTCTTTTAGGTACTTGAATATTTCCCAACTGTTCCGGTCCGTTTACAGTTATTGCTTCTGTGAACATAGTAGCTAAATAATCCCACCGTGTTACATAAGGCAAATATTGTATAATTGTTCGATTTTCCGCAATTTTTTCCATTCCTCGGTGTAAATAACCCAATATTGGTTCACAGTCAATAACATCTTCACCATCTAGAGTAATGATGAGTCGAAGAACACCATGCATTGATGGGTGGTGGGGGCCCATATTGACTATCATGAGGTCTTTTCTTGTAGCCGGTATATTCATAGGTTTTTCCTCGATTCATTCTTTCATGAATTGCTGAAAACGAAAAAAAGTTCATTAAAATTCAAGATCTAATAAATCAAATAATTCAAAATGCCTTTATAAAAATAAAATTAACGAGTTTTTGACTCCCGAATATCCAACCGATTAATTAATTCTTTATAACATATTCTATTTTTCTTTGACAAATAAGACAGTAATCGTTGGCGTTTTCCCAGAATTTTACGTAAACCTCTCTGAGATAAATAGTCTTTTTTGTGTAATTGTAAATGTGAAGTAAGTCTTCGTATCCTATTGGTGAAACTAACTATTTGAAATTCAACAGATCCTCTGTTTTCGTCTTTTTCTTCTTGTGAAATAACTGAGATGAATGAATTTTTTACCATAAACTGAAATCTTCTCTCCCCCCCTCTTTTTATTTTAAGATATTTTTTATTGATAGATATCTTTATTGATCAGTAATAATAATGCCCCTAATTTTTATTTGGTATATACAATAATTTGAATTTCGTTATTAATTTCTAATTTTTTTAATTTAATAAAACTTACTCAATCCTATTTTCATTTTAAAATTGGATTTGAAATGAAAGGGGATACAAAAGTATGGTTGGTTTCTTCACTCACAAAAGATAAAAGTTTAGACCTAAAATAAGAAAATTTTGTTCATTCTAGATCTAATTGATATGTCATTGAATTAGTATCATGTATCAGAATGGAATGTAAGACAATGTATGCGTGCATCTCTTTGTCGTCATAGACCAGATATGGTATGGGAAATATAGGAAAAATTTACTATTAATGAATTTTCAATCGCGGATACATATGTATCCTTACCATACTGAAACAACTGCCATTATTGGTATTAAACCAATAACGATTCATACAAGCTAAATCTTCTAATCGATAATTGGGCCAAAGAAATAGCTTTAATTTTATAAGTTTTTTTTTATATTTTTTGCTTTTATCCACAACTTGACTGTTTACCTCATTCCCATTACAAAAAGATGCCTTTCTATGTCTATTCTTAGAATTTAAACAAATTAGAATTCGCAATTCTCTACGACGTCTAGGCGATAAAATATTTTCAGGAACAAACAAATCATAATTTTTTTTATATCTATTTCCAGTCATCTTTTGATGTTTTGTAATGACTTCATCAGAATTCTTATCAACATGTTTTTTTTCTCGGTATCTTTGATTTATTTGATGTTTACTTTTATGAACTAATGAAATAACGAGGGTTTGATACATAATAAATTTTCCATCATTTTTTATAGCTAGACGAATTGGTTCAATAATCAAAAATCCCCTTTTAATAAATTCTGTAAGAGTTACATCTTTCTGAATCGTCAAAATATCCAGACTCATTTCGCCCCTTTGAATAGAGGATATAGTAATTTCTCTTGGATTTATCAGTCTAAGCAGGAGACAATATACGTTGATGTTATTGATTATTTTTTTATTTAAAGAATCATCCCATCTCAATTGAAAATACAAATACCTTTTTAGGAAGAAATCAAACTCCGCTTTTGTATTGATCTTGTATTGCTTTTTATTTCTATGTTTTTTCATGTCCGATCCCGTATAATCTTCTTCAACATCTTTTTCTTGGTTTGAAAGAGCTGATTTAAGATCTGCTTGGCCCGTGGATTCTTTTTCTCCTTGATTTCGGTTTTCTAATTCAAGAGATTTTTTTTCATTCGACGATATTGATATAAAAGGATCTCTTTTTTTATTTCCAGTGATGCTTTTGTTTTCACTAGCATTTTTTTTTATATTAGAATTAAAAAGTAGTAATTTAATTGGTATAACCCACGGTTTCATTTTATACGTATTATAAAGTCTCACAAATTCTGGCAAGAACCAAAGTTCCAGATTTGATATGGGACGACTTAGTATTTCTTCATTCATTCCCATCCAATCCAAAAGGGGTTTTTGATTGGATAGGTTGATTTTTTGATCTTGCTGAAGTGTGAGATAAAAAAGACCCTTATTATTGATTTTATCAATTATTTGATACTTATTAACCCTAGTCTTAGTATATTTATTACTGTTAGTGTCAGTATCAATATTGATCCAGGCCTCAATATCGACCTTCGTTTTAAGACAAAAATCGAGAATTCTCCAATCAAAATATTTTCTATCCGTATTTTTATCCATATCTCGAATATCATCTTCTACCATATTAAATGATTTTTGTTTATGTGTGTTGTAATTATAAAAAATATCTTGGTTAGTTTTTACTTGGAATGGTGATCCATAAATTGAAGAGTACTTCTTAGTTTCATAATTTATAGATTTATATGCTAAAAGATCATATCCATATTGTTTTTTAAAATTATCCTTTTGATTCAATAATAAATCCGTTTCAATTTTTGTTTTTTTTTCGTAGTGAATTAATTCATCTTTTTCATATAAATCACACAAATCTTTATATAAATCTTTATTTTGAGCTATACAGTTCAATATATTTCGCCATTTTTGTGGTACTACTCTAGACCATTTAATTTGAGATACATCACATTGATATTGATAATGACTCCTTAACCAATTTGTCCATTGATTCATTCCAGAATTGCGAAGATTCTTAGGTCTTAATTCGGAATGAAATAGTTCTTGTCTTACAACAAAAAAATCCTTTATTTCATTCTTAAGAAAAAAGGGGGTTCCATTATATTGAAATACGGATTTCAATTTCTCTAACTTAATAAGTTGGGTTTGTGATAATTTGTAAAATACATATGCTTGTGAAAAGTAAGATAAGTCAAAAAAAGTCTTTGAATTTTTTTGACTAAGACTAATATTAGTATTAGAAAGTGACTCTTTTATAATCGAAATAAATTTAATTAAACTTTGATTTGTTTTATTAATTCTTTCTTGATTTGCTTCATTACTGTTAATGTTTTTATTAAAATTTTTTTTTGTTGATTCAAGAAAAAGTTGTGTATTGATACTAGGAATATTAATCATAGATAGAAAGATATCTATGTATATCTTTTCAATGAAAAATATTATAAAATAATGGGATTTGCGGATTAATCGAGCAGTTCTTCTTTTTAATATCTGCCAAATATTTTTTTGTGATTCCAATCTTTTATCATCATAACTTATTTTGTTAGAACTCAAATTTCTATCTGAAGTTATAAATCCCTTTTTCTTGTCTTTTGTAATTTTTTCTATTTGATTTATGATTGTGTTTATTCTATCAGTCAGATCTTGCATTTTTTTTTCTGTTAATGAATAATTTGTCCAATTCTGAGATCTAATTTGAATGGACGATTCCTGAATCATCCGATTACTGATTATTGAATCTTTTTTAATTTCACTCAATTCATATACTTCTATTTTTCTCAATCCAAATAATATAATTGGGTTTATTTTTGAGAGTTCTTTTATTATTTCTTTTATAAACAGAATGTTTTTAATGATCCATTTTTTTGGTTTTTTTGAGACATTTAGAAAAAATTTTGTTTGTTCTTTAAAAATTCCTAGAATTATAAAACATTTCTTTTGCAATTTTTTCATTTTTTTTTTGAGTTCTTTTAAAATCGGTTCAAAAAATGAAAGTTTTTTTCTGGGAGAACCAAAAGGTAGTTCAGCTTCCATTCCAAAAATTGTTAAAAAACAAAAATCATTTTTTTGACCTTGCTTTTTCATTGGATCATTATAAGGGGCTCGTAACTTAGATCTGTGCCAAGGTTTAAGACGAAAAGGAAATAGGATCTTGATCTGAATGCCGTCTGTTAACCAGTTTTTTGGAAATTCTTTTTCTGATAATTGAACGCCGTTATAGGTACATTTAACATGCATTTCTCTATTCCAATCCTTTAAGTCCTCATACCATTCCGGAAATTGAAATAATAGTATACGGACGATATTTTTAGCTATTATCAATGAAGGTAATATAATATATTTTCTAAGAATTGATTGGGTTATTAATAAAAAACCTCTCATTACTTGAGCAAGTAAAATACTATCCCAG